AGAGCAGACCCCATTGAAGACGAGAGTGAGGTACAACAAGGCCATTTCTGTCCACCGCCCTTCTCACGGAGCCGTACGTGGACGTTACCGCTCATACAGCTCCCAGCCAGCAAGCAGTTAGCCTTCCTCTACAAAGAATGGAAGTGTGGATGAATCGACATCAAATAGAGGAATTCGGTTTTTCTTTTCAGCAAGAACATGATAAGAGCATCCCTTTCACAAAAACCTACGGACCCCCCCTATCCTGCCACTTATAGCATCAGGTTATATTCATTATGAGCTCCACGGCTTTGAGATATAACTCACTGCCGGGATTCTGTAATTGGTCGACCAGCATATGGAGATCATCCCGGGTTACTATTTCTCCCGGGCTCATCCCTTGTGCTAGTTTTTGAGCCACGTCCAACCGTCCCGATGAATGGAATAATTGGAAAAAATATTCGCGAAGGCTTCGACAATCGCGGCTGCCTTTTCCCGTAAAACATTCGCCGAATCGTCGGCCTGTGCCTGTGGCAGGTCCACTTCAGCCAAAAAGTTCGGGATGTTCGGAGGGGTCGGGGGAGTTGGGATGTGGTTTTTTAATTTCAACCACTTTAACCTTTTTTTCCATTCGAACTTCATTTTTTTTTTTCGTACTAGTCTATACAATGAGCACTGTTAACTATCTGCTTCAAAAAGATAGCGATAAGAAAATTAGAGCATACATTATGGATACCTTCCTGAAGTCTGGTTCTCTTAAACTGTCGGAAAGGATCGTAGCCAACCGTTGTGACCGGCTTCGCGAGACCATTTCGGTCTACACATGGCTAAGCTCTATGGCCCTTCTTCACTCACTCACAAAACTAGGCTTCTATACGATGATTGAAAAAGTCATTCTTGTCTTGTAACTTAGTACACGGAACACTAACAGAATCTCTGGCATTGGGCAGGTGAACCTGGCTACACAACAACTGTTACTATAGCGGAGGATCTAGTTCCACACCAATCTGCTTATATAAATAAATAGCGTACCTACGATCGCTTGCTTGATTGCCCTCTTTTTAGCTACTTACTCGGGAACTAGCTTCGCACCTCACCCCGAGAACTCAAAGGTGCGTAGCTTGTTCCACAATTAAACGGTTCTGCGTGTATCCCCTCACCTAATACCACCTACTCAGGGTTGAAAGAAAGTAGCTAAATCGCCTGTATAACAGATCTACGAATAGCCAACGCCTCTAACAACGTATTTTAGGGCGGTTCCTTAGGCACCTTCACATCTACATCTACTTATAACAAGCACGTACACACAAGCAAGCTTGAATCCTGTTATTTTAACTGAGAATGCCGTTACTTATAACCGCAGCTACACATTGGTCGAGACTCACACGACAGTCGATACTCAGGATTTCGTTTAGCCTGTAGATTAGAATAGTCAAGCTCACCCTAATTTAACATCTGCCTGAACTCCCGATCTACTTTTAAATAAACAAAAAAACTTCTCTAGCTAGATTAGAAGATTAGTATATGAATTCCCTGGTTACTTTCTTTCCGCATGAGCAAGCCAAGCTACTCATGCCAAGCAGCTAACTTCGAGACAACTAAGGGCAAACTTCGAGCTAGAACTAATGGATTAGCATTAATAGTAAGTTCCCCCGGGGGATTCATTTCCTATGCTTGCTGGCTAAACAGAGTTGCCTTCCACACGTGCACTGAAACCAGAGTCTGCTACTCGCCTTAGGCAAAACCCGGAGTCTCTTGCTTGAACCTCATTCTCCTATCTTAAATAAGGCCTGAACGGCGGCATAAAAGCCTTGGAACGGCAGCCACGCCTGATTCGACTCACCATTTATTAGGCCTTCTTTGTCCGCGCATTACCCTACTTCCTTAATCCAAATAGCCATAGGAGAAGCTGAGCTAGCTAACCTAGCTAAAGTTCTCGAACAAGAGTTCCCCTTACTCGTATTGCAGGCAAATCCCGTTACTAGTAGTTCTGGTTAGCCCACTTGCCCGAGCACACTCTCAACTTGTAGATGCGCCAATCCCGCCTTCCCCCACGAGAACAGAAAAACCAACAGACCACGAACACCGGCACGTATGAAAAAAGCCCTTTTGAAAGCATACCCAAGGAGCGGGCATCCATCCAATCTTCACTTATAGACATCAAATGGCCTTATTTCCGTTCGTTAACTACTTCTAACGAGCAAGTTAGTAGCCTACCCCGGCGGAATGTTGGGACAAAGAGCAATAACCGTGCTTATCCTTCTAATAAAGAAACTAAACCTTACCTAAGAAAGCGATTCACCCACTACTGCTACTACTAGTATAGAAGAAGATCTATTAACACGCACGGCTACCTATATAACAAGTTGCCTCTGACCTCTGTCTCACGACCGCAAATAGAACCTGTAGCTTCATGCCCTGACCTGAACTGAGCTACTACTGGCTTAGCTGCCTAGCTACTAATAACTTGGCACCCGTCCTGCCAATATAGTAGAAAGAGTATAAGTAGGATTCCACTCAGGGCACACTTGTTAGCTACAGTTCCCATCTGTCTTGTAAAGAACTAGAACTCGAACTGCCCGCAGTTACGGCCCGCAACTACAGTTACTCTTGCTCCTGAGCTTCAAAATCCTTACTTCAGGGGATTAAGGTCGCGTTAGCTACTTACTTGTATTAGAGTAGGACAAGGCCTTTACTCTATTCCTTCCTATTTCATATCATACTTGGGAACTACTATCTCTAAGTCCGGAATAGCGGCCTTGGTTCAACTCCTAGCTCGAAACGCTGCCAACTCCTTACGGGGGGTTAAGGTTGTTTACTTGCTGGCTGATAAGTCAGGTAGCGAAGCCTAAGATTAGATGACTGATTAGATTACTAGTTTGTTTAACTGAGGTTCCCCGCCTAAGTCCAAGACTATAACTCAACAGCAAGCTGCCTTTACTTGGCTTCAAGTCCGGAAGAATAGCTGGAAGCTAGAGAGTAGCTGCCTAGCTACGCCTGGATTTGGCTAAAAGGACCTATTATTTGCATTCTCCTATTAGTCCCTATTATTCTTATTCTAAAGTACCATAGGAGCTCCTTTTCCCGACAACCGATCGGAGATCTGACTTTCTCAAGTCATACGTCTTTTGTTCAGCCAACAGTCTTCCGCTCTACTTATTATTACTTACTAGCGCCCTTCACTTCAACTCATACTACTTTACTTACAGCCTATTCCCAAATAAAAGCTACTTGCTTTTAAGCGCAAGGTGCGTAGCTGGCTTGTTAAAGCATGGAAAGGTATCCGGAAAGCACAGTAACAGCTATGAGATAGGCGCCCTCTCACCTAATACCCGCTACTAATACTAAGGATTGAAAGTAACACAATCGGCTATAGGGAGATCTACGAATAGCCGCGGGCAAGCACCTTTAACAAGCAAGTAGCTAGCTTCCACCTTACTTAACAGCAAGGCGCGAAAGCCTTCGCCTATAGCTTCTACTTCTACTTAGCAGCCCAAATAAAGTACTCCTTTAACGCCTCACGCTAGTACAAAAGTAAGTAAACAACCTGATCTGCTCCTTTGCCCCTTGTTCGCATCTCGTTCTCCCGCATGAAAGCTTTGGAACAGCAGCTAGACTCTTAAAAGCAGCAAGTAAGTAAACCACCTTCTCATGTCTCCGGACCTTCTATGAACAGGGCTTTGAACTATAGCAAATAGCCCATTGGTTGAGCTTTGCTCTATGCTGGCTTAACTGTTCCTATGCCTGCTCGAACAGGAAAGCCTAACGAGCAAATAAACCGGTAGCCCGATCCACTTGTTGCCCGCCTGCTTTCGCACCTCGCTTACGCGTCTACTTAGTTAGCATCCCAAATCCGCGTACCCCTGCTTCCTTTAACAGGCTAGTACACAAGCTACTAAAGCTAGTAAGCTAGTATACTAGCATTTGCCCGATTGCTTTAACAGAGGCTTTACCTCCAGGTTCCCACCTGTCTTGTCCAAAACTATGGGAAAAGTCGATTTGCTAGATCAGAACGTGAACTCGGGTATACAAGTTAACCACCTAGAATCGATCCATGACCGCTAAACTAAAGAAGTCCTTTACCAAGTAAGCTACGCAACCGTCTTTACCCGCCTCAACCAATCTTAGCTCGGACATGCCAACAGCCAATACTTACTCCGGACAGCTAATCAAAACTAATACGGCTTGAATCCCTTATCTTTAGTAGGGCGGCCTTCCGTCTGAAAAAACGTAGCTAGATTTGAAGAATGTTGTCGAATACTATATTACATTAGCAATTTCAGGTGATGCATTGTGGTTTGGAATCGATTATTTTTCAATGGCCACCCTTTCTTTGAACCTTGTCAATGATCGAACTTAAAGATATGAACTGAGTGCCATTTGATGAGTAACTGAGAACAAGGGAGAGGGATATGAAAAGGATGAAGTAATGAAAGAGGAAGTCATTGCTAGTAGTAACGACTTGTCACGATCCATTGGTTCATATAGAATCCATGTCCTAGGTGTATCAAAAAACATTCTTTTCGCTAAGCGTATATAATAAAATAGAGTGAAAGGGTCCACCCCGAAACCAAGGGGGTTCTAACTAACAGCTGAGTCCTCTCCGAACCGCAGGAGATAGTTGCCCATCATACGGCTCACCAACTTCACTTGCCTCTATGGGAGGCTCACTCCGGGCGGGTTCGGATCACTTACAATGCACGGCTCTACGGTTAGGAACGTTTTCAATATGATTCTTTTCCCATATTTGTTCTATGAGAAATGCGAGACGAAAAAGGAACCCGACTGGGAAATGCGAGTCTGTTTTGTCCACTTTCTCCATCCCCAAAAAGGAAAGCGAGCTTGCCCGTGTTCGATCTCTTCCATCTCTGCCCTCACCTAATGTTGAAGAAAGGGTTGGAACCCTGTAGAGAATGAAGAGGAGCCAAGGTTCTTCCTCTCAACAGTGCTTCTCGAGGCTCTACTCTTCCCCCTGAATAAGGGGGGATAAGGAATAAGGATTGAAGCCCCCTTAGCTCTGG